CATCACATAATTATCTATGACTGTTCATGTCTCTAGCAGGACCACTTGATTAAATGTGGAGGGAAGTGGGATAAATGGCCGATACTACTGGAAGGATTCCTCTTTGGATAATAGGTACTGTAACTGGTATTCCTGTGATCGGTTTAATAGGTATTTTCTTTTATGGCTCCTATTCCGGATTGGGTTCATCCCTGTAGTAATAGGATGAACTGAGTTGTAGACATGAAAGCGTAAGAACTCAATGGCATCCCCGTCGAATCAGACAGAAAAAGGGGGCGCTGCTGAGTTCTTAATAATCATAATACTTTATTCGTATAAATGACAAAATGAATTCCATTTTATGGATTACATTCTTCTGATATTTTAAATATTTCAAAAAATTCCATTACACTTTTTTCTGGGCGGTGCTTGTAAAAAAGTAACTTCATTAATTGATTCAGAATATTTTTTCCTCGATAGTATCTTATCTATCAATACTGTTAGAAGAAAGAAGGAATTGCTCAATTTTCTTTTCCTGGATCACATATAATATATATATATATATATATTTCTATTTTTTTTTTGTTTTCTGTCGATCCGATATCATGCCAATTTTTCTATACTAATTGAACCTTACTCTCTTTATTATTTTATTTCTTTTAGTATAAAATTTTTTTTTTAGAAGTTCATTGAAGAAGTTCTATTTGCTCAAAAAATTTTCCTTTCTTTTTTGTTATTTTTTTTAGATAAAAAATCGAATTTATACGTATAAAAACGAAAAGCAGGTTATGATAAACTTGGAAAAAATAGAAATGAAGAATAGGAATCTTTGATGAATGGTATTAAGAATCATTATTATTTCGACACAAGCAAAGGAATTTTCCACCCCCCCCCCCCCTTTGCTTGTGTCGAAGACTAAAAAGACAAATAGAAGAATATCTCCTATAATATTTTGTTCCCCTCATTTAACCTTTTCTTTTCTGCTTAGTTATCTTATGCTTAGTCTCAGTATTTAGTCGAATTTGATTCTATTAGAATAGAAAAAAAGAGGGGATAAAGTCAAATAGTCTTCTTACCAATATACATACTAAATATAGAAATGTGGTACAAGTAATTCCCCTAATCCGGTATAAAAAAAATATAGAAACAAAAGCAAAACAAAAGTCTTTTCACAATTTTTTTTTTTATCATACAGAATTTCCAACAAAAATTTTGTTCTTTTTAAGAATAAGAAATTAAGAAAAGATAAGAACTTGATATTGATAAATTCGCAATCTAGAAATTCATTTCGGACAATTGAACCTTCTCAAACTGTTTCTTTTTAAGAACCAAAAAGATTTGTGCCAAAATAACAGATGCCAAGAAGAACAAAAGGCCTTGGACGCGTAATGGGTCTTGAAGTACTATTTCTGCGTCTCCCTGACCAAATCCGCCCACATTAGGATTACTTGTTAATGGTTGATCGAGTTTGATGGATTCGCCTTCTGAAACAAGAAGTTCTGGTCCTGGAGGGATACTATCAATCATTTGACGCCCCTCTGGCGCATCTGTTATGGTTATTTCGTACCCCCCTTTTTCTTTTCGTATGATTTTGCTTACTATACCCGCTGCTGTAGCATTATAAACCGTATTGTTACTCTTGCTCCCGTCGGGATAAATCTGACCTCTTCCCCTGTTCCCGCCTACGTATATGGGATATTTTAAGAAGTGAACGTCCTTCTTAGTAGCAGGGTCCGGAGAAAGAATAGGAAAGGTTATTTCACTATATTTTTGACCAGGAACAGGACCTATCACAAGAATATTTTTTTTAGCGGGGCGATAACTCTGAAAAGAGAGATTACCTATCTTTTCTTTCATCTCTGGCGAAATACGATCAGGAGGGGCTAATTCAAACCCCTCAGGTAAAATAAGAACAGCCCCCACATTCAAAGCTCCCTTTTTACCATTAGCAAGAACTTGTTTCAGTTGCATATCATAAGGAATTCGAACAACTGCTTCAAATACAGTATCAGGAAGTACCGCTTGTGGAACCTCAATACCCACGGGCTTATTAGCTAAATGACAATTGGCGCATACAATACGACCAGTTGCTTCGCGCGGATTTTCATAACCCTGCTGTGCAAAAATGGGATATGCATTTGAAATGTATGCCCCAGTTATTATATATATCATGAGCCATACGGAAATTGAACGAGTAATCTCTTCCTTTATCCAAGAAAGGGTCTTTCTAGTTTGCATGGTCCAGTCGTTGATCCAGAAAATTTTTACAATAAAATTAGGTAGGTCGCTAGGATAGTTCCCTATCCACGATGCTGCTAGTTACTGAAAAATTTTGACTAAAATATAGGAGGAATCCGAATCTCTTGGATGTATAGAAAAAAGAAGTGTATAAAAAAGAAAAAATAAGTGTATAAAAAAAAAGTAAGATTTTGAATGTTTTATTTTACTTATGGACAAAATAACAAAATTCTAATTGGATCGGTGGATCATTTTTCAGTCATTCATTGAATGATAAATCACTACAAGTGACGGAGATACACGATTTAAATAACGGAAGATCCAATATTTAAAAATTGTATCGAAGATGACTGGAAAGGTGGAAACAAGTCCAGATATAATTTGATCATTATGAGCAAATCCAAAATCCTTGTAGAAAGAGCTAATCATTAGTTCCCAACCGTGGGGTGAATGGAATCCTATACATAAGTCGGTTAATAAAAGAATAGAAAGGGCTTTTATCGTGTCGCTTAAGTTATATATGAATTCTTGAACCCAAGAATTAAGAATAATAAGTTCTTCATTAACTAAAAAAGAATAACCACTTAGAATAACGAAACAGATTATATTTGTCGAGAAGTGCAAAATCGTATAGATACGATCCGCGTTGTGCATCTTGATCAATTGGATCGTTTCTTTGTGGATTCCGATACGAAACTTTTGTAGATGTGTTTCGGGGTATTCCTTTATCATTTCGTCCAACAGGAGGAGTTCCTCGAATTCTATTAATTTTTCTAGAATACTCTTTTCTTGAATATCATTTAAAAAAGTTTCGGATTTACTAGTATTCCACCAATTAATAATCCAAGATCCCAGACTTTTATTAAATGAAAAAGAGACCCACCAGGGCAAAAATACTATAGACGTAAGATATAGAAAGGGAATGAATGCTTTTTTTTCCATTTTTTCGTCTGTGAATTTTTAATGAATTCGCTTCATTCGTCAACTCTATACGATCTAATATTTCTATCAAGCATAAGTTCTATTCTAATATTAGAATTAGAATAGAAAGCTTCGAACCCGCGAATCTATTCCCTCTTTTTTATTTGTGAGTCAGTGGTTAGTCCTTGAATTTAGTGAATTTACATACGCATAAAAAAAATTTGCGGACAAAAAAAAGTTTCGTTTTCAAATTTTTCCGTTTTCCGTATGTCGTATATCGTATATATAATATACGTCTTCTTTGGTTCATCAGTATTATGAAGAAATTTCAGTTAAGTTATGTTATAGAAAAAAAAAGAGGATTTTTTGGTTTTTTACCTCCTGCTAAGAAAAATGCTTCGTTTATTTCAAAATACTTCAATTGGTACACGCAAAAAGTAGGCCAATTCTGCTGCTTTTTGCTCAATTTCTCGTGGAGTCAAATTCTCATCAGTACGAGTCAAAGGAATGGCCCCCTGGCCTCTGATTTCCATATAAAGGACACGCCGAGCATAAAAACCCTCCTTAATTTCTATTCTGATAGACTGAATATCTTTCATAAAGAGTCGGAGTAAGATGCGACGATTTTTTCCTGGAAATCCCCAACGAAAAATACACACTATTCCTTCTTTTCTATCGAATCGATCATAACCACTACCTACATTCCACGAAATTGTGCACCACAAATAAGAGCTAATAAATAGACCGGCGAGCCCATAGAAAGACATCACGATCCCTTGTGGAAAAAAAATTATTTGCTGAGACGGGAATAAAGATATCAAATTTCTGTCAAGATAACTGGAAATTCCAATCAATAAAAACCCCAATGAACCTAAAAAAAGTATAATGGCCCAGCAGAAATTACTTATTTTTCGAGACCCCGCTATAAGTTCTATCCATATATGTTCTGATCGCCAACTCATACTAGATCTAGTTGCATTTTATTGGAAGTGGGAGACCGGCCAAAATGAATTTTACTTTACGTTTTTTTGTTTCCGAAGGAACTTTCATCAACTTGCACTATTCTGATGTGAATCTTTCGAAGCAATTCGTTAGATCTAAAAGTAAAATAATAGGAGCCCCCTCATATGATCCCCTATCTACACATATATAGCTACATGGGCTTTGCATTTAATTTATTTCAGGCATCCGCCCCAATCTCGACTTATTTTCAAAGAGCTCATTTACTCATATATTATATTTACGTTTACGTCTGCATAAGAACCCTTTCTTTTCTGTTTGCTTTTCTGTTTGAAAGAAGCCACAAGTTATACCATATTATACTGAATAGATATCTGTGTTATGATCCAAGTCTAAGTCTTGAAAAAAAAAATAGATGAAATTTGCCCCCATCAGATCTAAAAAATCTTGTTTTTTTGAACATGAAGAGATAAAGAAGCCATTGCAATTGCCGGAAATACTAAGCCCACTAAAGGCACAAAAATAGAGGGTAAGTTGTTGAGAATTGTCATAGAATGGGCACCTCGATTTAATATTTGTACCTGTTATTTTATTTATTTATTGTTATATTAATCTTTTTACCTATTATCGCTATATTATATATATTGTTAGAAAGATATCTTAAATAGAAAGATCTCTTAAAATTATTAGAATTCCTATATAATTATACTAAGTATATCTAAGTGAGTATATATAATAAAGTGCAAGGAATATAGAACTAACTAAATGGACTTATTCATTTTTCTACATGAAATACATGTATGATAATCCACTTATTTGTTATTCTTCTTTTATTATCTTTTTCTTGTCTTATAATTTGTCTTGTCTTATAATTTGTCTTGTCTTATAATTTGAATTTAATAAAGAATTTCTTCCGCTTATAAATTCTTCCAAAATTCGTTATAATATAATCTAATATAATACGAAAGGAAGAAAAGAACATGAAATTCGTTTTATTTATTATTTACCCTGCCCAATTGAATTTCGCGAAAAAAGAATTCGCTCTTTTATCTTGTTCATAGAGGTTTCCTAATTAGGAATCAGGGATATCAGGGATATCGGTAAAAAAAAATGATCTGTATGATTCTTTCCATAATTTCCTCTTATGTCACCAAAAAAAATCCATTCTTCGGATTTTTCCGATTTTTCCTTTGATTCCGATAAATAAATACTTAATAAATACTTATTCTAAATAGTTATTCGCCAGAAAGAAAATAATTTAACGAATTAAATTTAATTAACTATTAACTTAAGGTTCTACTTAACTTAATTTATGATTCAAAGGAAAGAAAGCGTGGAGCTGAAATAACTCACTCAGAACGCCCTTTAACAGATTACGTGGTACGATTGGATCGAATAAGCCCTTATGGAATAAAAATTCAGCCGCTTGTGAACCTTCAGGTACTGTCTTATTCAATGTTTGTTCAATTACTCTTTTACCTGCAAATGCAATGTAGGCGTTGGGTTCAGCAATAATGATATCCCCCAACATACCAAAACTCGCTGTCACCCCACCAGTCGTAGGAGATGTAAGGATTGATACATAAACTAACTTTTTATTTGATTGATAATCATATAAAGCGGAAGAAATTTTAGCCATTTGCATCAAGCTCAAACTTCCTTCTTGCATGCGTGCTCCTCCGGAAGCACACACTAGAATAAGAGGTAAAAATTGATTGGTAGCATACTCGATTAAACGAGTAATTTTCTCGCCTACTACCGATCCCATACTACCCCCCATAAACTGAAAATCCATAACCCCAATTGCTACGGGAATGCCGTTTAGTTGACCTATGCCGGTTTGAATGGCCTCGGTTAATCCTGTCTTTTTTTGATAAGAATCAATACGATCTTTATAAGGTTCCTCTTCTGAATGAAAGTCAATGGGATCCAAAGAGAACATGTCCTCATCCATAGGATCCCAAGTGCCTGGATCAATCGAAAGTTCAATTCTATCTGAACTACTCATTTTCAAATGATATCCACATTGTTCACAAATATTCATTTTTGATTTAAAAAATTTCTTATAATTTAATCCATAACAAATTTCACATTGAACCCACAAATGCTTGTATTTTTGAGTTACGCCGAGATCATTAGAATTTTCTCTTAGAGCGAAATCGCTGCCATTCGTGCTAGTTCTTAGCTTGGAATTCCCGGTTTCACTACTATTTCTACTTTCACCCAAAATGTAAGTAGAAATGTAACTTTCGCTGTAATTTTCACTACCACTTAAAATAGAACTATCAATCCCGATTCGAGAACGAAGATAACTGTCAATGCAACTATTGATGTAATTATTCCAACTATATTTAGTATCATACATATAATAATCATAGTGGGAATCGTCACTCCTAGACCCCTTATTTAAATAACTAGAATTCCAATAACTAGAAAATTCTTTTTCTAATTCACTCAAAAAAGAATGATTATTGTCAATCACAAAAACTTGATTTTCAATATCAAAATATATGGAATAACCGTCTTTTTTATTATCCCTACCTAAAACTAAAAAAGTGTCATCCACGTTTAAATTCCGAATGTCCCTAACGCCGACTAAATGATCAACATTACTACTGTCACTATGACTCCAATTATAGGTGTTTTTTTCTGTATCATTTAGAATCGGGTCTTCACTTACACTGGTATTTTCAAGAGGACCAAGATTATCCATTGATTTACTTAGCCTACACCTGTATTCTAACTCCACATTGGATAACATCGAATTGAACCAACATTTTTTCATAGAGCTTTCTTGCCGCTATTTATATCAAAATAAATAGATGTATAGTCATTCGATGAAAAATCATTTGAATATTTCATTTCCTCTCAGAATAAGCATATAGATCGAATAAGCATATAATCCAATCACTAGGATTATTAAGTAATAAAGAGTGGATATTGAAAAATGAAAAATAAAATAATTATAAATATTATAAATAAAATAGGACTTTATCATGTTGTGTCAAATTCGCATCGAGAAAAGAAATATTTCTTTTCTCCTAGGAATATTAGGAAGAACCTTTTTCGGAAAATCTCGTCTATTAATAACTTTCTATTCCAACATTAATAACTTTCTATTCCAACATAGAACGAAAAGGACAATATACAGGATGGGTAGAAGAAGTTGTGATACTTGGCCCGACCCATGACCCGAAACTGCGAGATATAAAAGAATACACATCCTTAGGATTAATTAGGGATACAAGACAAGAGTAGAAAGGTTTGAGTTCTTTAGTCTTATATTTTATATTTAAGATCTTGTATATCTAGCTAAGTATGTATCTATCAAAAATATATACAATAGGATAAAAAATATATACAATAGGATATTTGTATTCGGCTCAATCCTTTTAGTAAAAG